TGGGATATTTAATCTTATTCCCCCATCGCCGTCTATTAGTCCCTTCCTTCCTGTTCCAGAACAAGGAGCGAGCATCGTTTAATTGATTGCTTGCCTCTCCTCTCTTCAAGGGTTGGGATTTAGAAGGGGCCTCCATATTATATACGTATTAAGAGAGCTTCGAACCCTCGCCCTAGCACCCGAGCCTTCCCCTAGCTTTTCTTTCAGTACTGGCTCCCTCCTGGCACTATCTCTTTCAGTCTGTCTTTCTTCCAGCATCCCTGGGGGCATCCATGAATGAACCCCTGCCAGCTTCTGTTGTTTCTTTCGATGGATCCATCCCACCTTGTGTGGGGCCCTGGCCAGCCTCAATGCTACGTCTGATCTTGGTTCCATCCTTGTGTTCTATCAGTGTTAGTAGGAGCCAAGCCTTGCCTTACCCAGCGTTCATGTGATTGCTTCCGAGCTAACTAAGAAGTGCATCCGAGCGTTAACTCAATGAATCCGAGCCCAGGGCTCAACTGACTCAATCTCAGCCAGCCAGGTGAGTCTATCTCAGGTCTCCCGTCCCTGCATCCTCTGGTCAAGCAGTTAAGTCAGCCTCGATCTAAAGCTTCCCTGCAGCAAGAAAACGCATTACGGGAATCCCAGGAAATTGATCGAGTTGCGTTAGCACACTTTTGAAACTACAACTACTACTACTATTAAATAGCCAAGAAAGACGGCTTTCGCCCTTTACGTAATGCCGCCGTTGCTTGTTGGGAAGAGTCTGTTCTATTTTAGTAATCCTGAACCTACCCACCAGTACCAGTCGGGCGGGGTTCCTCGTTTGGGCACGAGTAGGACCTTCGAGCAGGACAGACAGGCTCCGCGTTCTATCATTACATGCATATCATATGCTCCATCATCCACCAATTCATTATCAATCCCACCCGAGTAATACATCTCACTAAGACATAAATCGAGGCCAGCAGAGCGTGAAATAGGCAAGGTGAACTTCCAGTCATTTTCTTGTCGTCTTTGGCATCTCCCTTGACTGGAACGACACAGCAAATCCTTCGTTCGGGATTGCCCGCGATTCCTAAGAAGTTGCGGTACTCTTAGTTAGGGTGGTTGTGGGTAGTAGGCCACCTCCAACTAGCCACGGTGTCGTTTTACCTGACTCATAGGTTGGAACTGTGCTTCATCTCCCTATCCATCAGCAAAAGCGAATAAATCGCCTCGAAGATCAGAGTCGGCACAGAAAGTGAGTTCACTATCCGCGAAAAAAGTGAGTTCATATCTATTCATTCTGAGAAGTGCAACTTCTGTTCGCAGCATAGCATGCGAATAATCGCAGACATATACAAATAGACCGGGATAACTAGCATTTAGATCCATTCCTTCCATGTTCGGCAGCTCTTCAGAGGCCCCGTATCTACAGATCGGCTATTGAAATAAAAAGCGTTTACTTTCCAAGCGAAGGCGGCTTAGTTGCTGTTGGTTGCGCCTACCTTTATGTACAAATAACGGGGGGGCGAGGCAGACCTTGATGGGTGACAACAGGAAAGAGCGCTCGGTCTTACGCCCGCCCGCCGGTGTCTTACTTACCAACCATTAGCAGCCACCAAGGCGCGCGCTGTGCCTCTTACGCCGAAGTCTCGCGGACCGACGAAGCGTGCTCATGGTGGTGGTCTAGAATTAGAACAGGTTGTCAGATACCGTGCGCATCTCCTCAACTTAGACCCCTCGAATTGACTCACGATTCGGTTTCTTGTGAGTTCGGACTCTCGAGCAGATTCCCTCCCTCCCAGTACTCATCCACCAAGTTCAGCCATCCAGCAGCATGGCACCCACCATACCTTGCTTCGGGGCCGTGACGGAACTACATGAAATCGAAGGTCGGAGCAAATATCTCTATTGTTTGTTCCACCACAAATAGATTTCGCCGCATGGATTGACTTCCTAACCTGATCTCGACATCCAAGCACGAATCCCTTGAGCGCTTCGGCGGCGGATAGCAGCATGGGCAAACCACTCTGCTGCGGCGAGCAGCCGGTTCTTATTGCATTCACCAAGATAGTCTTGCTCGCTCCTGAACTCTGCGGCGAGTTCAGCCACCACCTCCTTGTCCAACTATTGAATACCGGGTCTCCTTTGATTTCTTCCTTGCCTTCTTCTTTCATCATCTCTTCCTCTTCTCTGATTTCCCCGTTGTCGCCTATACTCCCTTTCTTCTTATTAAAGTCTCTAGATAGCCTTTGTAGTACATTTTAAGAACTCTCTAAAACCAACTAAACTAGAAAGGGTCTATAGATGCTTTAAACTCAATTAAGGATATGTGTATCTAAGCTCAAGCACCCGCTCTTAAAGGCTTTTAACTCCGATTAGAGTCAAGTCAAGCTAAAGCACTCTTTAAGCTTTAAGGAAGGGATAGGGGCTTCTGTTAGTAGCTTTTCAGTTCTAGTTCCTGACTTCTAGGCGAAAGGTACTTCTAGTGACTGGCTTTAGGGTTTTGTTCCCGAACCAACCATGAATCACATGCCCGAGGAAGAGACCAACTCCAACTGAAACTCTCTTTAGCGGTTCGTAGTGAAAGTGACTTTGCTAAGAGAATGTTTCTTTCGGCTAGCAGGCTACGGGCAGATTAACCTAACAACAAAAGCAGGCACTCGTGATAGTCAGTTTCGGCTTTGCTTTGCAGGTCAGGGCACGGGAAGGGATTCCCACAAGGAAGTAGTATCCATGGGTCAATCATATTCCCTTGGTTACCTAGCTATGTGTGGAACACCCGGGGGGCAATGTTCGGAGCAAATAGATGCCACTGGTCCGAGCTAAGGGTTATCCCTAGCTCGCCCCTATATACAAATTTGCTAGGATAAGCCGCCGTCCCCCCGGACCCTATTCACATAATGAACACGAGTAGGGCAATGGGACACGGGCAAAGGGTCACCCTCTAGGGGAATCCATAATGTAGGCTTATCCTATTCCTCTTATAGGTACCGCAGGAATTTACCAGTCATTACAAAGGGCCTTAGATCGAGTCCAGTCTGATAATACTGAAAGTATAGAATCCATGGATCGAACCAACTAGGAACGAGAGCTTCCTAGTTGGGGCGGAGCCTGTCTTACTGAGTTTGTAGCGTAGGAAGGAATGAGGATCCTCACGTCCGTGCTAATGAGGGGCCCCTTGTTGGTAGCTGCACATGTTATGGGAAACGGGCACTCCAGCCCCTAGTGCATCATGGTTGGAATGGGGGCACCTAGTTGGTTACCCCACATTGACTGCTAGCTCAGGGGTACATAGTCTCTTACCAATAGGTTAACTTGCTATTACGCCACCCTATGTGGAACAAGGATATGCATAGGGACCGTCTAATGTTGTGCGGACCCCTAGGTATTCGTGTGGAATGGGATCTCACATGCCCAGGTCAGGATTACCCCCATCTAACGATGCACCTATACTTGTTCATGTTTCCTATATAGGGGAAGAACCTCCTCCCCTCATCCCTTTATAGTCGTATGGGGTATAGAAAATATCCCAAGAGAGAGACTCTTCCTAAAAGAATGGCTATCCGTACGGGAACCTCCTTCGGGCCCATCTAGACAGGGACTAGACTATCTGGGGGTAGGAACACGTAGTAGCTAGTCTCAGTCGAGCCTATTGCTGTCTCCCCCTCCTTCAATTAAGATATCTTTCTCTCAGGGAAGGGAGGAGCATAGAACTATGTTGATCCCCAAGAATGTTGCCTCATCCTTCTCTATTGGAAAGGCAGGTTGCATCTTCGGCCAGGACCGGGGTTGTGGAGAAGGAAGACCAGCTTGCCCTCATCTGGAAGTATTGCACATCCCTCCCCCTTGACTTAGTAGGGCTTGAAAGGCTGGAGCAAGAAAACGCCTTACGGTAATAAAGGCGTTAGCCTTACGGCTTTCGCCCTTTATTGTCGTAATGCCGCCGTTGCTTGTTGGGTCGGAGGCGGGAGAAAGAACACTCGGGATTGAGAGGCCAGCCAGGTCGATCGGGGAATGGAGGAGGCGGAAGAAGAGGATAAGAGGCAGGAGGAGATCTTGGATAATCTATAGCTGTATAAGAATCAAATAAGGAGTCCACTGCTAATCTCGAGGGAATCACGGGATACGGCGATGTAGGGATGGAATGAACACTCACAGCTAGGGGTAGCTAGGATTGGCCACATACCACTATCATGCTTGGATGGGCCCCTGAAAGAGTTTCTGTTTCGAGGGTCCGAAGGATAAAATTTAAAATGGATCTTTATTCGGACTATTGGCCTCTATCCAATGAAGGATTAGTTCTGGCCCTCCGATTATTCCTCCCTCCCCTCTCCCTAGCCCTTGCTGTTGACTCCTGCCCCGGCCTTAGATCAAGAGCAAACACAAGCTCCATTCCATCTCTATTCCTCCGACCAGCAAGATACGGCTCAAAGAACAAGCTTCTTTATAGGTGTAGTGTAGTCAGCTGCCGGAACGGAATTAATCATAGTACGACCGCAAGGGAGCCGCAACGCGTCAGGTTGTTCAAAGGGAGGAAGTGGCTTCAGTGAGCCAGCTAAAGGGAACCCTTCCTGATCGCATTCGAGAAGGGTTGGACAAGGACCCCTTGGCAAAAAGCCTTATGGTAGCAGCTCCAGAAGGGAGGACTCGGATATTTTGGGTGAAGGATGGGCTACTCTTCACCAAGGGAGATCGACTCTTTGTTCCTAAGTGGGACAATCTTCGAAGGGAGTTGCTACGGGAGTGCCATGATACCCTTAGATTGAATTCCGTGACGGAAGGCTCGTCCAGGCCAACGACGCACACTAGCATTGTTAGAGACGAGGTACTACTGGCCTAGGATGATGGATGATGTGGATGATTACGTTCGCACTTGTCTTGTGTGCCAACAAGACAAGGTGGAGCATAAGAAACAGGGAGGGCCTAAAAACGCCACTACCCGTGCCGGAGAGACCATGGGCAAGCCCACCCCAATTCAGTTATGTCTGGTGCCTGGTCCGGTGCAATCCTCTACCTCGGCCTATCGGATCCGTCCGGTAGGCAAGGCTTACCAATTCTCGGACCAATCTTTCTTAAGGATGAAAGACTTTGAAAGAGGATACTTGCTCAAACTTCTCTTTCCACTTCGGTTCTTCGAAGACCAGATGACGATCAAGAGGCGAATCGAGGAATGAAGGGAATTCGACTTCTTGCCATGAAATTATTCTACTCCAGCAAGAAAACGCACACTTTTGAAACTACAACAACAACTACTAAATAGCTAACTAATAACTAATATTAAATAGCCAAGAAAGACGGCTTTCGCCCTTTACGTAATGCCGCCGTTGCTTGTTGGGTAGGATAGGACCAGACCCAATCGGCCGGATCTGTGGAATCTGAACGGATCAGATCCAATCGGATCTGATCGTAGCTTCGGGTTCAGGTGCCGTACCGCGGCCGGACCGGAAAGGAGGGGGACAGCGAACCTCCTGCCAAGAGGCCAAGGTAGCTTGCTAACTCTCAGCCACTTGTTAGAAGGAAGTGCAGCTTGATTGGCGGGGGGAATCAACGGGAAGGTGACGGAACGGAATTAGACCTAGTAGATTATTCGATGATATTTCCTCCTTTGGTAAGGATTGGTCGGTGATGTGATTGGAATTCGTCTTTTCTTTGTTTGTATCACCGAGACACCCGAAGGGCCGGCCATATGTAACTCGGGAGACCCGGCCCATTCAAATCCAAATAGAACGAGCACCTACGACTAAGGGGAATGGAATGTCGACCACAGGGTGAGATGATCTTAGAATACGAGGGCGAGTGACTGGTCAAGTCATGAAACTTAGTCATTTTGATCAACATGGCTGCAAGTGGACTGGGTTTATGTGTTTGAACTGACTACGACCAAAGTCATGGCTACTTCAACCAAAAAAAGGGCGACCCCCTATTCAAACCGAAAGAAGTACCTCACCTCACTTACGAAGAAGTAGTTGGAGCTGGGCTCCGAACTATTTCGGTTTGGTTTTGTTTCATGTTTCTAAGAGCGGTCTTATCAAATAAGGGATCAGACCGCTCCTGGTGTTCGAACTAGTCATTAATGGTCGGCTTAATTGGTATCCTTTCGGTATGCGTTGCGAACACTTTTATAGCGTCTCATCTTCTCTAGAGAAGCGAAAATCGAACGGATAGAGCAGATGGTCCAACTACAGAACTTATTCTTTTTCATTACTTCCATGGTCGTGCCTCGTGGCACGGCAGCACCCGTACTATTGAAATGGTTCGTCAGTAGAGATGTTCCCACAGGTGCCCCTTCTTCCAATGGTACTATAATTCCTATTCCTATCCCTTCATTCCCTCTTTTGGTCTATCTACATTCCAGGAAATTCATACGCTCCATGGACAGAGCAAAAAGTGGAGTGTTGGTCAGAGCAAGCCGCCCTATTCTATTACCAGACATAATTGGGAGAAGCTCATCCGAAACTAGAGCTAGAAACGCCTCATTTCGTTTCGTTCCCGTTCTTCATTTCCTTCTTCTCGAATCCAAGGGGGACTTGTCATATTTAGAATCTTTCTGCGGTGTGCTCCGTTTACTATTCTTTCGTACTCTCTTCTCTTTACCACGCGATAGGTCAGCGAAGCGTGAGCGGGCGCGGAGAAGGAAACGCCAAACACTTCGGCCTAACGGGAATGAGCAAGGACGAAATGACAAGATGAGGTGCCCCGGGCACCCCCATTTAGAAATAAGGGTCGAAGGTTTTGGGCCTGTAGCTTTCCCCGTCCCCCCTTCGTCGGGTGGTGCTTGTGTGGGGGGCGTGCCACCAGAAATCGGGCTTGAAGCTCTCGCCTTACCAACGAGCCGACAGCTGATGGCTGTTGGTCACGACTACTACCAAAAAGCTCCAATGAAGATTCATATTTCACATGGAGGAGTGTGCATATTTATGTTGGGTGTTCTTCTGTCGTGCGACCCGGCGGCTTATGTGCGACCTGTGGCCCACGCCTCCTATTTGTTCAGGGCGGGCGGCGTGAACTCTGATTCGATCCGGGTATTCAATCCCGCCGCTGAGATGCTCAGTTGACTCCTTAACCTTGATAGGAAGATGGCTTCTTCCAAAATTCGTGCATAAGGGTAAGGAACTTTGGATGAACTAATGCGAATGGGTGTAAGCCTCGCTGCTCGGAAACACCCAGTGCTGACCACACTGAGAGACACGAAAGCGCAGGTAACGCCAGTTGGCGAAGTGGCGTTAAGCATCCCTAGCGGTACGAAAAGAGAGGTCGTGATGATATCATCTACGTCCGTACCGCTCCTCGTGGAGTAGATCCCGCATCCAACCAAGCCTTTGACCAGGGAACGGGATAATTCCCACTACCGCTGGCAGGCCAGCCGGGCCGTGAGCGCGGTGGGAACGGGCTTCCCAAAAAGCCAGCCCGGGCCGGGGTCAGCATAGAATGAAGGGGACGGCCCTAATGTTGTGTTGGCAAAGCCAACTTCTTGGGTTGCGGGCGGATAAAAGCGGACGTGGGGACTCGGGTCGGGGCGCAGCGTAACTAAGAGAGCCATTCCATGTAGGGCGAGGCAGAATGGGCGGGCACGAGCGGTCTGGTGTCCGAGCCGATTGGTCAGACGGCGACTACTTCACTTATTAGATTAGTATTTGCCGCTATCCCGGAATGGAATGGAATAGAAAGAACGCGAAGCGCTATAGGGTCGGTTTTTTGGGGATAAGCTTGTGAAGAAGCAAGCTTATCCCCGCCCCGACCGGCAGCTCTGCTGGGTCTCCCCATCTCTCCTAAACTTCCCCCGGTCTTCGGCCCGAGCTGTATGAGGCAGAAACTCGTCCCACGTACGGTTCGGAGGCCGAGCCCCACCCCAGCAGTAATGGTGTGGCTTAGGTCAACTAACACAAAGAAGATACAGTTCACTCAACGATTGCCTTTGGGTTCCGAACTCCATATGGGGAAGGAGCGTTGTTGTTTGCGAGGTATCGATCATTTACATGGACCCACTTCTCATTCCATTTGTGGGAATTTGATGATCTATAAACCGTCCCTAACGAACGATCGGCTCATGTTTGAGCATGATGAATCACTTCGTGCCGACCTGTTGCCAAAAAACTTTCCGGCCTCATATGAGAATGGAAAACTGGAGCATTTTCTGCATCGGTGGATGAAAAATCGTGAACATAATAATTTATTGTTTACCATGTTCCCAGAAAAAAGATACTTTTTTTCTATTCGAGAAACGACGAGCACGACTGAAGTGGCTATACATACAAATCCACTTACGGATCTATATGCTCCGATTGGAACTGGAAGTTCCAGAACAGGCGGCTGGTATACCACCATAATGAAACTGCCTTTTATTTTTTGTATTCGGATAGGATTTCTGTTGGCTTCGTCGGGAGGCTCGCTTAGTTTGTTACGTCAGCTCAAAAAGGATAAGTTGCATTGGAATCGAGAAAGTTCCGTGGAGTTCATAATTGCATAAAAGGAGTCAAAGTAGTGGCTGCGGCGCGTCGAGGCACTTCTTCGACGGTCCCCGTCCGCCCGGCCTGCCGGCCCGCTCTGAAGAATTCATGGGCCGGCAGGCGGGCAAGACAGAATGGGCGGGCACTACTCACCAAGCCAAGCCTAGTTCTCGCCGATAGGCGCTGGTAGCTTGCTTCCAAGCCTTGCCTTATTTATATATGAGTTGTGGCAATGAGGTAGGCCCGAAGGAGCCTTAAGCACTTGTACAATGCTCAAGTCAAGGCTCTGGGCAACGAGTGGGAGGGAGTACGCGCGCTAGCGCGCTACGGCTGTTAAGGCGCGCTAGCGGCTTGACGGAACTTAATTTAAATGCCAGCTGAAAAACGGAAGCGCGAGCGACTAGCGCGCGTACTCTTCTTCTCTTCTTTCTGTTCAGCCATATTGTTCGTGCATTGAAAATGGATCTTATACGCACGGGGAACTAGGACCCTTTCTGGCCTGGCGATACAAGAGCAATACCAGCCCCACTCCCTTGATCGTTAAAAGCACCATCAAAGTAATCTTACGATTCCTCATGCTGATCTTCCGTAGCGAAAAGGACATCTTCATCTGGGAAGTCAGTTCTTACGGGTGCATACGAGGGCAGCGGATGCGAGGCGCGATGATCTGCAATAACCTGCCCTTTAATGGCCTTTTGGGTCACATATGTAATGTCGTATTCTGACAAAACAAAATGAGGTGCCATCGGGCTGTTCGTCCAGAGACCGCAGGCTTTTCAAACAAGTACTTCAAAGGATCCATTTTAGCCAAGAGCTTGACCGGGTGAGCCAGCATATAGTGGCGAAGCCTTTGTGCGGCCCAAGCTACTGCCAGGCAAGTCTTTTCCAACGGTGTATACTTCTTTTCATAGTCAATCAGAGTTTTGCTAATCTAATGTAGTACACGGCTCTTTCTCTTTTTCCTGAATCATCATGTTGGGCTAACACGCATCCTATAGAGGTCTCCGTGGTCGAGACATAAAGCAGCTGCGGTCGACCTGGAACTGGCGGAATTAGCACAGGGAGATTTGCCAAATAAATAAAAATCAAGATGCTTGGCATTCTTGATTCCATTCACACTTCGCCTCCTTTCTGAGCAGCGGGTTCACATCTCTCGGCCAACCAATTGGGAGATGAAGCGCCGGATGGCCTGAATTATCCCTTGAAGCCCCCTTAGCTCCTTAATCTTTCTGGGAGGAGGCTTTTCTGTAATAGCTTTACTTACTTATAGGTTCCGTTCCAGCAAGAAAACGCACACTTTTGAAACTACAACTACTACAAGACTCTAAGTATGCGTTTTCTTGCTCCTTCCTGACTGGCATTTCAACTGGGCTTGTTCGCTTGACGGGTCCTGGTCACTGCTAGTTAGCTCCACGAGACTTGGATAATCTTTTTCAAATTGTCTTTCTCCGATTTCTTCTTCCTCCTCCTTGGTGCTCTTTCCAAACGCTCCTTTAACGGCTTCGTTCGACTTACTTAGACAGATAGAAAGCGGCAGGCGAACTCCGACTTGTTAACAAAAAGCTTTCTCCGACTTCCAAGCC